ATTCAAGAATTTTTTTGGATCTAACCCGTAGGAATCGATAGAAAAGGCAAATCCCCTATGATACACCAGATCCGGCCCGGTTATTGATAGAGTGAATAGATCTGCCATTTCTTGAAATCTCTCTTCAAAATCGTGGTGTAACGTGTATCCCCCCTTGTTCCGGTCATGGAATAGATGAAATAAATCAAAAAATGGATTTTTGTTCCAGAATGAAATCTTATTGGAACTGTCCATATCCGGTTCATCCTTCGGAACCATATCAGATCCCGGATCTGATGAAATAGGATGAATTGAGACGGTATTTTGTAAATACGTAATTATCTTGAATATATCAACCATTTCTTTATTTTCCGATCGCCTGGAAGGAACAAAAGAAACATCTTGTTTTTTCTTCAAAAATTTCTGATCTCTAGTGGACCTCTCAGTAGGATTCGAACCCAGATGAAGTTCTGACCATCTGTCAGAGAAAAAAGAACGAATTGATCTTGTAGGATTCACAAGAAATTCTTCGATTTCTTCCGGAAGCAGATGATTATTCATCTGCTTCTCACGTTCCGTGAATAGCCGGGACATTGAGGAAGATCCAAAAAGGCATTTCGGGAATCGATCTGATTCTATCTCTGTTCCTTCCGTTTGAAGAAAAGAAGGATCCCAAAGAATCGATCTTTCTTTGACTTTTAGTTGCTTAATCTCTCTTTGATCGATCAATGTGTGATATTCGGAATCCTCATTTCTAATGGAATCAAAATGATCTCTGGATTGATCAGAAGATCCTTTCAATTGGCTAGAATCCGTTACTTGAACGAAAATGGATCTTGATCTTGTGGAATCATATTGAATATTTGACAATACATTCCGTACCTTGCTAAAAAACCGATCCTTGTTTACCAACCGCACATTGTCTAACCAAATCAAATTATCTCTCGATACGTTCCTAAAAAAATCCGATTCGTGCTGATTCTTCCCCCAACTAACGAAGAGATCTTGGTGGAATTGCCACATATGAAATTGAGCACAATTTTGCAAAGAAATACTCCACTTGCACTTGTTTCTCGAGAAGAGATGGGAAACATGCTCAATATCATTTGATTGAATAGTTGCCTCAGCTCCTTGTTGTTTGAAGAAACCCCCCCCTTCAATTGGTCTTTTTTCACGAAAAGCAGACATGAGATAACAAATCAAGTCTTTCCCTAAGACTTCAAATAGCTGTCCCAAATTCAAGTTGATTATGTTTCGCTTCTTCCTCGGAGAAAGACGATCAAATAATTCCCAATCATGGTCCTTGCGGATCGGATCATCCGTATAGGATAAAAAAAGAAACTCCAGATATTTGCTATCTTTCTCTTTGAATGAGATCTCAATTCCAGCTACGGTTTCATTAGATACCTTACAACTAGAATCCCTCTTTTTTCCGATCCGGTTCCTCCACCACCGCGAACCCCGGTTAGATTCAGGCATGATACACTTTTTATTTATTGGGAGAACCCAAGTACTCTCTTGCGGATCCATGAAACAACTCTCAGAAATCTTTTTCCCTTTTGGAAGATACAGGAGCGAAACAATCAACCTATTGATATTGGAAGACCAAAAAGATTCTTCCAATGTCTCATTTCTGGGTCCAATGGAATTCATAGGTATAGGAAGAAGCCCCATCAAATAGATATTTTTTCTTTCGACCATCTTTCGATTGTTAATACGAGATATAAGGACCGCTACTACAAGCAGTACTACACCCTTGATCGTGAAATATCGATTGCTTCTTGAACCCTGTGAATCACGTGAAAGTAGGATACTCCAAATTCGGGGGTCAAAGAGTTTCATAAAACGTTCTTGGTGAAAAAAAATGTGAGTGAAAGATCCCACTGAATTGAATTTGATCCATGAATCTAAGAAATAGTGAGAATTCTTGATCTCTCTCAATATCTCTCTCAATTCGAAGATCCAGGATTTGAATTGATGTCGTTTCATTGCCTCCTCCTAAAGATTTAATTTAAATTGGAATTTGGTTATGGTTATATATATATATTATATTTATATACGATACGATGATTCCTGTTAAGTTATATACGATGATTCCTGTTAAGTTATATACGATGATTCCTGTTAAGTTATATACGATGATAAGCATCCATGGCTGAATGGTTAAAGCGCCCAACTCATAATTGGCAAATTCGTAGGTTCAATTCCTGCTGGATGCACGCCAATGTTCAATAAGTCTATTGGAATTGGCTCTGTATCAATGGAATCTCATCATCCATACATAACGAATTGATATGGTATATTCATACCATAACATATGAACAGTAAGAACTATAATTCTTATCGATACTGGAACTCATAGGGAAGAAAATGGATTTATGGATGGAATCAAATATGCAGTATTTACAGAAAAAAGTATTCGGTTATTGGGGAACAATCAATATACTTCTAATGTCGAATCAGGATCAACTAGGACAGAAATAAAGCATTGGGTCGAACTCTTCTTTGGTGTCAAGGTAAT